GTAATCAAATGAACCGAATTGTAGACATGAAAAAGTAAGAACTCGGCGGTACCTTACCCCCTTTTTGGCAAGGTACCGCTGCGTTCTTACTCTTTTCTTACTCTTAGAGCGGCAGGAGACTTTGGTCTATTCCATAACATACAAATTGGAAAATTATCCAATCAACATAATCAAAACTTTCTATTGGTATAAATGCTAAAATAGATCCGTTTCTCTGATCTTTCAAACCACTCTATTCTTTTGTTTCTTATGATGTTTTTGCACAATGGAATAGAAGCTTTTTCTAGTGATTGATTTATATATAATAGAGGCTCTGGCGCTCATTAACTCTTATTTTACGAAGCAACAAGAAAGAAGGAATCAATCTATTTTGGGGGTAATCCAATATCATATGGATAATTTAAACGGATGAGATATTCTGCAAATCATTTCTACATTTCTTATAGGAAACAAATAAAAACTTATTGTATATAAAATAGAAAAAAAAAAGATAAAATAAAAAATAAACATTTCGGTATGCGTAAAAATAGATTCTAATCCGCGCCGCTTTTCAACCAAACAATTTAATTTTTAGTAATATTGAAAAATAAATAATAGAAATTAAAAGTGGAAGTTAATTGAATAATAGAAGAAGAAGCTCCATTTACTCACTCTAAAACTTTTTATTTGTCTACTACTTCTTATTTATTATGTTTTTATTTATTTAAAATTAATGAATGTATCAATCTAAACAAAAGATTTCCAATATATCCGGAAAAGAAGAAATATTAATCTTTGGTGAACAAGAGAAAAAGCATTATTATTTCGATACAAGACGACACAAGAAAAAGGAGTTCTACCTTTTCTTGTGTCGAATAGAAGATTAGGAAGACTTATAATCCTTCCTAGAGGTACCTGTTCCTTTCATTTCATTTCTCCAGTCCTTGTCTTGTATCTTCTTCCTTTGTTTTTGTATACCTATTGGGTAGTGCCTAGTACTAAAAATGGAATACAAGAAATGAATTCCATAGATCTCGCAAAAATACTATAAACAAAAAACAAAGCAAAGTAGGTTTAAGTAAGTTTACAGAAATACATATTTCATTTTTTTGATCAACAAGAATTCGGCGCTTTTTATCAACTTGATGGTAAGGAATTTCTGGATCTAGAAATTCATTTCATATAATTGAACCTTTTCAAACTGTTTCTTTTTAAGAACCAAAAAAATTTGTGCCAAAATAACAGATGCCAAGAAGAACAAAAGGCCTTGGACGCGTAATGGATCTTGAAGCACTATTTCTGCATCTCCCTGACCAAACCCCCCTACATTAGGATTGCTTGTTAATGGTTGATCAAGCTTGATAGATTCACCCTCTGAAACAAGAAGTTCTGGCCCTGGAGGTATAATATCAACCGCTTGGTGACCATCCGATGCATCAACTATGGTTATTTCATAGCCCCCCTTTTCTTTACGTACTATTTTGCTTACTATACCCGCGGATGTAGCATTATAGACTGTATTGTTACTCTTGCTCCCATCAGGATAAATCTGACCCCTTCCCCTGTTCCCACCTACATATATAGGATATTTTAAGAAGTTAACGTCTTTCTTTGTAGCAGGGTCGGGGGAAAGAATGGGAAAGACGATTTCACTATATTTTTGACCTGGAACAGGACCTATCACAAGAATATTTCTTTTATTAGGGCGATAACTCAGAAAAGACAGATTTCCTATCTTTTCTTTCACCTCGGGAGAAATACGATCGGTGGGGGCTAATTCGAATCCCTCGGGTAAAATAAGAACAGCCCCCACGTTCAAAGCCCCTTTTTTACCATTAGCAAGGACTTGTTTCACTTGCATATCATAAGGAATTCGAACAACTGCTTCAAATACAGTATCAGGAAGTACAGCTTGCGGAACTTCAATATCCACAGGCTTATTAGCTAAATGGCAATTGGCGCATACAATTCGCCCGGTTGCTTCTCGTGGATTTTCATAACTTTTCTGCGCAAAAATGGGATACGCATTTGAAATAGATGCTCGAGTTATTACATATATCATGATCGATACAGAAATAAATTGAGTCATCTGTTCCTTTACCCAAGAAAAAGTATTTCTATTTTGCATGATCCAATCATTGATCCCGGAATTTCTACAATAAATTAGATAGGTAGCTAGTATAGTTCCCTATCCACGAGTCTGCCATTGTACTGAAAAAATTCGATAAAAACAGGACGAAGGCCTTGAAAAGTATAAAGAATGATATCAATCAAAAAGTTTTTTCACGTGAAAAAACTTTTTGATTGATATCAGGAAATCAAATAAGTTTATCATTCATTCATTGAATGATAAATGACTACAAGCGAAGGAGATACGCGATTTAAAAAACGGAAGATCCAATATTTCACAATTGTATCTAGAATAACTGGAAAAGTGGAAACAAGACCAGATATAATTTGCTCATTATGAGCCAATCCAAAATCATTGTAGAGCGAATCAATCATCAGTTCCCAACCATGGGTTGAGTGAAATCCAATCCATAAATCAGTAACTAAAAGAATAGAAAAAGCTTTTATTGTGTCACTTAAGTTATAGAAGAATTCCTGAATCCAAGAATTCAGAATAACAAGTTCTTCATTACCCAGAATAAAATAACCACTTAGAATAGTAAAACAGATTATATTTGTCGACAAATGCAAAATGATATGGAGATTATATTCATTATGTGTTTTGACCAATTGTATCGTTTCTTTGTGTATTCCTATACGAAGCTTTTTTATATGTATCTCTGGGTATTCTTTTATCATTTCATCCAACAAGAATAGTTCTTCTAATTCTAGGAATTTTTCTAAAACATTTTTCTCTTGAATATCATTCAAAAAATTTTCGGATTGCCTAGTATTCCACCAATGAATAATCCAAGGTTCCAGACTTTTTTGAAATGAGAGAGAGATCCACCAGGGCAAAAATATTATAGATGCAAGATACGCGAGGGAAGCCAATGCTTTCTTTTTTTTCATTTTTTTTTTTCTGTGAATTGTTAATGAACTGCTTCATTTGTCAACTTTATCTGATCTTATACTTCTCTAAAGCATGAGTTCTATAACAAGGTATCGAACCTATGGATCTATTCCCAATTTTTTGTAAAAATGTAGTCCTTAGATCTAGAAAAAAGAATATAGAATTAAGGATCCCGTTTCGAATTTATATATTTATAATAGAATAAGTAAATTTATAATAGAATAAGTAAATTCTAAGTAAATGGGATTTCCGAATATCTCAATTGGATAAATCCGAACGAATTTGTTCCTTTTGATAAAAATTCAAAAAACTTCAATTGGTACGCGCAGGAAATAGGCCAATTCGGCAGCTTTTTGTTCAATTTCTCGTGGAGTCAAATTCTCATCAGTACGAGTCAAGGGGATGGTTCCTTGGCCTCTGATTTCCATATAAAGAATACGACGAGGAAAAAGACCCTCTTTAACCTCCATTCTGATTGATTGGATATCTTTCATAAAGAAGCGAAGGAAAATGCGACGATTTATTCCGGGGAATCCCCAACGAAAAATACACATTATTCCTTCTTTTCTATCGAATCGATCATAACCACTACCTACATTCCACAATATTGTGCACCACAAATAGGAACTAATGAATAAACCCGCGATTCCATAGAACGACATCACGATCCCTTGTGGAAAAAAAATAATTTGTTGAGAAGGAAATCCAGGTATCAGATTCCTACCAAGATAACTAGAAATTCCAACCACTAAGAATCCTAGTGAACCTAAAAAAAGAATAGAGGCCCAGAAAAAATTACTTGCTTTTCGAGACCCTGTTATAAGTTCTATCCATATATGTTCTGATCGCCAGTTCATACTATACTAGATCCGATTGCATTCGATTGGAATTCAGAAAAAAAATTGACTTTACTTTTCTTGATGCCAAAGTAACTTTCATCAACTAAAACTATTCTGATATGAACCCTTAGGAGTAATTGGTTAGATACATTGACTTTCTATTATAAAAATATTTGCCGATCACCCGTATATACATGGATTTATACGGATATCATGTATTCGCATGCATAACAGTTCTTTCATTTGTATTCGAAAAAAAGGCACATATCATATCGCATTACACTAAACAAATAGCTATACCAAAAAAAATATCTGGTTGGCCCCATCAGGTCTAGACAATCTTATTTTTTTGTACATGAAGAAATAAAGAAGCCATTGCAATCGCCGGAAATACTAGGCCTACTAAAGGGACAAAAAAAGAAGGTAAGTAAAGATCTGTCATAGAATGGGTACCTCAATTTAATATTTGTATCTATTATAAATATAAAGATATCATAAGTATATCTATTATATTATAATTATTATATATTAAGATAAATAATATTAAGTACTTAATAGGTGCAAGGAATGAGAACTAAATGAAAATTTAGTGTACCTATTCATCTTTCTACACGAATATGTATGAAAACCCATTTTAAGTTTAAGAAATTTTATGAATTCTCCCGTCCTTAATACTCTTTCTATCTTACTAATAAAATAAAGAGTTTTTTTTATTAAAGATAAAGAGTTTATTATAAGTTCGCGACTCTAACTAAACTAATTCAACCCAATAAAAAGGGATTAGATTTCTAATAAAAAATGGAAGTGATTTCTATGCCTTGCCTACCAAGAACTTCCATTTTTTCTATATTTTAATATTTTCGTTTTATTTCTATATTATATATATCTATTTTTCAAAGGAAAAAAACCGTGTAACTGAAATAACTCACTCAGAACACCTTTTAAAAGATTACGCGGTATGATTGGGTCGAATAAGCCCTTATGGAATAAATACTCAGCTGCTTGTGAACCGTCGGGTACTGTTTTATTCAATGTTTGTTCAATTACTCTTTTACCTGCGAAAGCAATGTACGCGTTAGGTTCAGCAATAATGACATCTCCCAACATACCAAAACTGGCCGTTACTCCACCAGTTGTAGGGGATGTAAGGATTGATACATAGAATAACTTTTTATTTGATTGATAATTATATGAAGCAGAAGATATTTTAGCCATTTGCATCAAGCTCAAACTTCCTTCTTGCATACGTGCTCCTCCGGAAGCACACACAATAATAACAGGTAGAGATCGATTAGTAGCATATTCGATCAAACGAGTGATTTTCTCGCCTACTACAGATCCCATACTACCCCCCAAAAACTGAAAATCCATAACCCCAATTGCTATGGGAATACCATTTAATTGACCTATGCCTGTTTGAACAGCTTCAGTTAAACCTGTTCTTTGTTGATAAGAATCAATACGATCTTTATAAGGTTCCTCCTCTGAATGAAATTCAATGGGGTCCATGGAGACCATATCTTCGTCCATAGGATCCCAAGTGCCCCGGTCAATCAAAAGTTCGATTCTATCTGAACTGCTCATTTTCAAATGATATCCACACTGCTCACAAATATTCATTTTTGATCTAAAAAATTTTTTATAATTTAATCCATAACAATTTTCGCACTGAACCCATAAATTTTTGTATTTTTTATTTATATCAAAATCATTAGATCTTCCTCTTATATTGAAATCGCGGCTGTTACCATCAGTTCGTATACTAGAATTTCTATTTTCACTATTGCTTACGCCTTCACTACAAATGAAACTAGAAATGTAACTGTTACTGTAATTTTCGGTATCAGCTAAAATGTAACTATGAATACTGATTTCAAAACGAAGATAACTATCAATACAACTATTAATGTGATTACTCCAACCAGATTTAGTATCATACATGTAATGATAATAGTCGTGATTGTTACTCTTAGACCTACTATTCAAATAACTGGAAAAAAAAGTTTCGAATTCGCTCAGAAAAAAACCATTATTGTAAATCTCAAAAATATGATTTTCAATGTCAAAATATACAGAATAACTATCACCATTGCTGTCCCTAACCAAAAAAGTGTTATCAGAGATCAAACTCCAAATATTCCTTATATCAATATCATTGAAACTATACCTATTACTATCACTCCACCTAGAAATGTTTTTTTCCGTATCTTTTTCTTCACTTCCACCGGGATGCCAAGCACCAGGAATAATACCCATTTGAAGAAACGGCATTGATTTAGTTAGCTCACACTTATGTTTTAACTTCCTCCTAAACAACATCGAATTTAACCACCATTTTTTCATAGAGTTTTCCTGCTCCTCCTTCTATTTAATGAAAATAGAATAGATGAATAGTCATTTGATGAATAATCATTTTACTATTTTATTTCCTATTAGAATTAAGCATATAATCTAATCATTAGAATTGTTAACTAACAACGAGTGAGTATTGAAATAAATAATTCTCTTTTGGGGAAATCCCAGGTATCACTTATATAAATATATATTATGATAGAATCTTTTGGTCAATTTAAAATATAAAGAGAAAAGTTTCTCTCATGTCATGTACAAAAAAAATTATCATCGAAAAGATAAATAGCTGTTTCTTCCTATACTATAAAATAATAAATAAATGAAATAATAAAAAAAAATAAATAAATGAAATAATAAATAAATGAAGAATTAATTCTCGTAGAATCTAGTATCGTATAATCAAATAAAAAATTTCTATTGCAACATGAAATGAAACAGACAATATAAAGGGTGTGAGTAGGAGGAGCCCCCCTTGGCTTGATCTACGGCCCGAAACTGCGGGATAAAAAACGATCTACACCAACCTCAAGGTCCATAATTAAGGATCCAACAATAAAGAAAAGAGCTCTTGGATTTTTTATTCTTCAATTTCATAGTTAATCTTGTATTTATATTTTGTTTATATAGGTAAGATCTGTACATATGAAAGATCTATACAAATAGATAGTATAGGATACTTATTCTTTATTCGGCCCAATCCTTTTCCTAAAAAAAGGATTGAGCCGAGTTTAATTGTAATCAATTAGGAGAACAAACAGCAATTGCTGAATTATGTGCGCTTAGTTCTTATATTTTCTGTTTATCTATTTCTGTTTATCTATCTTATCTACTGGTTCGAACTCGAATTTGATTTCTTTCCATACTTCACAAGCAGCCGCAAGTTCGGGACTCCATTTGCAAGCTTCGCGGATAATCTCATTACCTTCACGAGCAAGATCACGTCCTTCATTACGAGCTTGTACACACGCTTCTAAAGCTACTCGATTAGCTACCGCACCAGGTGCATTTCCCCAAGGGTGCCCTAAAGTTCCTCCACCGAACTGTAGGACGGAATCATCTCCAAAGATTTCAGTTAGGGCAGGCATATGCCAAACATGAATACCCCCGGAAGCCACGGGAATAACACCTGGCATAGAAACCCAATCTTGAGTGAAAAAAATACCGCGACTTCGGTCTTTTTCAATAAAATCATCACGTAATAAATCAACAAAACCTAAAGTCATCTCACGTTCCCCTTCCAGTTTACCTACTACTGTACCAGCGTGAATATGATCTCCACCAGACATACGTAATGCTTTAGCTAGTACA